AATTCCTTCCAGAGCCTGTTGAATAATTTTTATAGATTCCGTCATTTCACGGATTCTTACTAAATAACGAGCTAATGAATCTCCTTCTTTTTGCCATTGAACTTCCCAATCAAATTCGTCGTAACACTCATAATGATCAACTTTACGAAGATCCCATTGTATTCCGGAAGCTCGTAGCATTGGTCCTGATAAACCCCAATTTATTGCTTCTTCTCCACCAATAATGCCTACCCCCTCAACCCGTTCTAAAAAAATAGGATTACGCGTAATAAGTTTTTGATATTCAGCAACCCCTGTTAAAAAATAATCGCAGAAATCCAAACATTTATCTATCCAGCCATGAGGTAGATCAGCAGCTACTCCTCCGATGCGAAAATAATTATGCATCATCCTCATACCGGTTGCAGCTTCGAATAGATCGTATACTAATTCTCTTTCTCTGAAAATATAGAAGAAAGGGGTCTGTGCACCAATATCTGCCATAAAGGGGCCAAGCCATAACAAATGAGAAGCTATACGACTCAACTCCAACATAATTACTCTGATATAGCTGGCTCTTTTAGGTATTTGAATATTTCCTAACTGCTCTGGTGCATTTACGGTTATTGCTTCTGTGAACATAGTAGCTAAATAATCCCAACGTGTTACATAAGGCAAGTATTGTATAATTGTTCGGTTTTCCGCAATTTTTTCCATTCCTCTGTGTAAATAACCTAATATTGGTTCACAGTCAATAACATCTTCACCATCTAGAGTAATGATGAGTCGAAGAACACCATGCATTGATGGGTGGTGAGGACCCATATTTACTATCATGAGGTCTTTTCTTGTAGCTGGTACATTCATAGGTTTTTCCCCGATTCATTCTTCCATGACTTGTTGAAGACGAAAAAAAAAAATGCATCAAAATAAAATTAAAATTCAAGATCTAATAAATAAAATAAATAAAATAATTAAAGCTCTTCAAATTAATGAGTTTTTGGTTCTCGAATATTCAACTGACCAATTAATTCTTTATAACGTATTCTATTTTTCTTTGACAAATAAGCCAGTAGCCGTTGACGTTTTCCCAGAATTTTCCGGAGACCTCTTTGAGATAAATAGTCTTTTCTGTGCAATTCCAAATGTGAAGTCAGTCTTCGTATCTTATTGGTGAAACCGAATACTTGAAATTCAACAGACCCCCTGTTTTCTTCTTTTTCGTCTTGCGAAATAACCGAGATGAATGAATTTTTTACCATAAAACGAAATAGTCCCCCCCTTCTTTCTTTTTAAAATCTAAAGATATTAATTTTACTGATCAATAATAATAATCCCAGCCATTTTAATTTGGTATACCGAATTTCGTTATGGACTCCTAATTTTATCAAATAAATTTAATCAATGATCAATCCAATTTTCAATTTGATTCGTATAGAGATACAAAAGGATGGCACTCACAAAACAAAAGAGAAGAATTTAGACCTAAAATAAGAAGATTCTGTTGATTCATTTATAGATCTAATTGATACGTCATTGAATTAGTATCATGTATCAGAATGGAATGTAAGACAACGCATGTGTGCATCTGTTTGCTTTCATATACCAGATATGGTACAGGATATATATAGGAAAAATGTACCATCAGCGAATTTTTAATTGTGGATACATATGTATCCTTACCATACTGAAACGACTGCCATTATTGGTATCAAACCAATAGCGATTCATACAAGCTAAATCTTCTAATCGATAATTGGGCCAAAGAAATAACTTTAATTTAATTAATTTATTTTTATCTCTATTAAAATGTTTGCTTTCATCCAAAAATGGACCACAGTTTTTTACGTTGTTCACATTGCAAAATACTATATTTCTATCTATACCATTCCTATTCTGTGAATTGAAACAAATTAGAATTCTCAATTCTCTACGACGTCTAGGCGATAAAACATTTTCAGGAACAAGAAAATCATAACGATTTTTGTCGCTATTTCCAGTTATGTTTTGATGTTTTGCAATGGATTTATCAAAGTTATTCTTATCAACATATCTTTTTTCTCGGCATTTTTTATTAGTTGGGTGCTTCCTCTTATGAACTAATGAAATACTTATGGTTTGATACATAATAAATTGTCCATCATTTTTTACAGACAGCCGAACTGGTTCGATAAGCAATATTCCCCTTTTCATCAATTCTGTAAGAGTTAAATTCTTCTGAATCATCATTATATCCAGACTCATTTCTCCCCTTTGAATAGAGGATATAGCAATTTCTATTGGATTTATCAGTCTAAGCAGGAGACAATATACCTTAATATTATTGATCATTCTTTGATTTACAGAATCATCCCATCTCAATTGAAAAAGAAAATATCTTTTTAGGAAGAGATCGAGTTCTGCTTCCGTATTGCTTTTGTATTTCTTTTTCTTTCTACGTTTTTTTATGTCCGATCCTGCATAATTTTCTTCAATATCTTTTTCTTGGTTTGAGAGAACCGATCCAAGATCCCCTTGTACTGTGGGTTCTTTTTCTTCTTGATTTCTATTCTCTAATTCAAGAGATTTTTTTGCATTCGATGATATAAAAAGACCCCCTTTTTGCTTTCCATTGATGTTTTTATTTTCACTAACATTTTCCGTTCCTGTAAAATTTAAAAGAAGTAATTTGATGGGTACGATCCACGGTTTAATTTTATATACATTATAAAGTCGCACAAATTCTGGGAAAAACCAAAGTTCCAGGTTCGATATGGGACGATTTAGTATTTCTTCATTCATTCCCATCCAATCAAAAAAGATTTGATTGGATGGTTTTATTTCTTGATCTTGCTGAATTGTGAAATGAAAAAGGCCTTTCTTATCAATTTTATCAATTATTTGATAATTACTAGTCTTAGTATTTTTATTACTGTTGGTACCAGTATCGATATCGACCCAGGCCTCAATATCGACTTTATTTCTAAGACAAAAATTGAGAATTCTACAATCAAAATATTTTCTATACAGACTTTTTTCCATATCCAAAATATCAACTTCTCCTAGATAATTATTGATAAGGATACCTCCCAGCATATGAAATAATTTGTTTTTATGTTTATGTTTGTTGCAATTATAAGAAATTTCTTGGTTATTATTTCCTTGTAATGGCGATCCATAAATATATGAGCTCTTCTTATCGTCATAATTAATAGATTTATATGATAAAAGATCATATCGATAGTTTTTTTTTAAATTATCTTTTTGATTTTCTACATTTTCTTTTTTGTAATGAATTAATTGGTCTTTTTCATATGAATCCCATTTATTAAAATCTTTATTTTGAGCTATACAACGTTGATTAACTCCATTTCGCCATTTTTTTGGTACTAATCTCGACCATCGAATCGGAGATAAATCGTATTGATAATGACCCCTTAACCAGTTTTTCCATTGATTCATTCCAGAATTCCGAAGTTTCTTATGTCTTAATTCGGAATGAGATATTCCTTGTGCTCCAACATAATCCTTTATTTCATTTTTAAGAAAAAGGGATGTTCCTTGATATTGAAGTACAGATCTTAACGTATACAAGTTAATAACTGGGGTTTGTGATAATTTGTAAAATACATATGCTTGTGACAAGGAGGATAAGTCACAAAAAATCTGTGAATTCTTATTACTAATATTAGAAAGTGACTTTATAAAGTGAATTGCATTTTGATTTGTTTTCTCAATTATTTCTTGATTTGCTTCATTATTGTAAATGTATTTATAAATTTTTTTTTTTCTTGAATCAAGAAATAATTGTGTATTGATTCTGGGAATATTAATGATACATAGAAGGATATCCATGTATATCCTTTCAATTAAAAATTTTATAAAATAATGGAATTTACGGATTAATCGAGTATTTCTTCTTTTTATTTTTAATATCTGCCAAATGCTTTGGGGAGATTTTAATCTTTTAGCATTATTACTTTTTTTGTTAGGACTAATATTTATCTCTGGAGTTAGAAATTCCTTTTTCTTGTCTTTTGTAATTTTTTCTATTTGATTTTTGATTGTGCTTGTTCTATCAGTCAGATCTTTCATTTTTTTTTCTGTCAGTGAATAATTTGTCCAATCCATAGATCGAATTTGAATGGACGATTCATGAATCATTCGATTACTCTTACTGATTATAAAATCTTGTTCCTTTTTAGTTTCATTCGATTCATATACTTCTCTCAATCCAAATAATGGAATTGGATTTATTTTTGATAGTTCTTTTATTATTCTTTTTATAAAAATAACGCTTTTGATAACCCACTCTTTTCTTTCTTTTGAAACCGTTAGAAACAAACTTGTTCTTTCTTTTAAAATTATTAGAACTATAAAACAATTCTTTTTCCATTTTCTAATTTTTTTTCCAAGTTCTTTTAAAATAGGGTAAAAAAAGGAAGGTCGTTTTCGGGGAGAATCAAAAGGTAGTTCAGCTTCCATTCCCCAAACTGTTAAAAAACAAAAATCACCTTTTTGCCCTTTATTTTTCATTGGATCTTTATGAGGGGATCTTAGCTTAGATCTGTGCCAAGGTTTCAGACAGAAAGGAAATAGGATCTTTATCTGAATACCGTCTGTTAACCAGTTTTTCGGAAATTCTGTTTCTGATAATTGAACACCATTATAGGTGCATTTAACATGCATTTCTCTCTTCCAATCCTTGAAATCTTCGGACCATTCGGGAAATTGAAATAATAACATACGGCCAATATTTTTAGCTATTATCAATGAAGGTAATATAATATATTTTCTAAGAATGGATTGGGTTACTAATACGGAACCCCTTATTACTTGAGCAAATATAATGGCATCCCAGGCTTCTGCTATTTCTATACGCGCTTTCTCCTCTTTTTTGTACTCTTCTTTTTTCTCCCGGTTTTTTGTCTCTTCCTCTGCATAATCTGAAATTTTAAATTCTGTGTTTTTACCCATCCAATTTCTAAGAATTAGTTGTATCAGCCCGGAGATATCAAAAGAAAAAAAAAAAGGTTTGTCTA